TATTGAGCCAAATTTTTGAGTCAAATCCATTCCGATTATTCCAATATTTTAGGACTTATTTGTTTGTCGTACAAAAAAACTTTTTGAATTCCCAGTAGAAAGAGATTTCCCTAATGACAAAGCTTTTAACGCCGCCCAATATCCTTTCCTTTTCCAAATATTTTTACGAATACGCTTTTTTGATATAGAAGTACGTTTTTTTGGAACTGCCATTTGAAAATCATTGTTATAGTTGGATGTGAAAGACATCTATTATTCAAAACAAATTATTATTTCTTATTCATTATCTATTTTTTCTATAAATAATATTCTCTTCATAAAAAAGAAATATAGATATGTGAACGATCCGTTAAATTGGATCAAAAATTACTTGAAATAATAAAATTTTGATTCCATACAAGATTTGTCAAACCAAAAATTTTTGGTTTGGAACTCTTAGTTCTCCTCTCAAATTTATATCTTTAGAATCTGCTAGGTCATAGAAATGAAACTTAATGATTTAATAAAAATAAATAAAGAACCTAAAAGACCTTGATTTTCGTCATTCTAGACTTTATTTACATGTAATAAAATACCTCAATTGTAAACTTTTGCCTAATAAAAAACTTGAGTCTTTTTTTAGTCAAACTCGAGAAAAGAATACACCTAAATTCAATTTTTAATAAATTGAATTTTGAAATTCGAATGAGATTACTAATAAATCTGTTAAAGGATACGTGGTTTGATAAAAAAATATCTCAGGCATTTTTTACCCTTTCTCGATAAAAAAGTTCATTTTAGATCTATAATATTCTAACGTTTACTAAGAAATCGTTTTGATTGAAATGGAAAACAATCAATCCCATAATGAATTAGTTAATGCGTTGAAAGAAACTAACTAAACTCAAGAGTTTTTATTTCATTAGACCGATGACCTTAGTTAATCCTATAATTCATATCAGCACCAAGTACTCTTTTTAGCATAATTTTGTATCTTTGCTCTATGAATCTAAATTATTATTACGAGAAATTCTCGTAATAATAATTTAGATTTGCATTTTCATGTTATAAGTATTCATTTTTATATCTAACTTGGTCATCTCATTTTATCAATTGTAACTTCTTGTTTTGAATATTTGATTTGAACGATTTTGAAAAGACTCAGAATAAATACTAATCTAAAATTATTTAAAATTATTAAATAAGTTAGTGCATATCTTGATTTTTTATTGACTTTTTTCGAACGAGGTAAGATCCGGTGAATCGGAAACAATTAATTAAGAATAAAAAACTTTTTTTATGGAACAGACATATCAATATGCGTGGATAATACCTTTCCTTCCACTTCCAGTTCCTATGTTAATAGGGTTGGGACTTCTTCTTTTTCCGACAGCAACAAAAAGTCTTCGTCGTATGTGGTCTTTTCAGAGTGTTTTATTGTTAAGTATAGTCATGATTTTTTCCATGAATCTGTCTATTCAGCAAATAAATAGTAGTTATGTCTATCAATATGTATGGTCTTGGATTATCAATAATGATTTTTCTTTAGAATTCGGATACTTGATCGACCCGCTTACTTCTATTATGTTAATATTAATTACTACTGTTGGAATTATGGTTCTTATTTATAGTGATAATTATATGTCTCATGACCACGGATATTTGAGATTTTTTGCTTATATGAGTTTTTTCAGTACTTCCATGTTGGGATTAGTTACTAGTTCAAATTTGATCCAAATTTATATTTTTTGGGAATTAGTTGGAATATGTTCGTATCTATTAATAGGATTTTGGTTCACACGACCTGTTGCAGCAAAGGCTTGTCAAAAGGCGTTTGTAACTAATCGTGTTGGCGATTTTGGTTTATTATTAGGCATTTTAGGGTTTTATTGGATAACGGGGAGTTTCGAATTTCGTGATTTATTCCAAATATTCAATAACTTGATTTCTAATAATGAGGTCAATTTTTTATTTGTTACTTTATGCGCTATTCTATTATTTGCCGGTGCGATTGCGAAATCTGCACAATTTCCCCTTCATGTATGGTTACCTGATGCAATGGAAGGGCCAACTCCTATTTCGGCCCTTATACATGCTGCTACGATGGTAGCAGCGGGAATTTTTCTTGTAGCTCGACTTATGCCTCTTTTCATAGTTATACCCCACATAATGAATTTTATCTCTTTGATAGGGATAATAACAGTTTTTTTAGGCGCTACTTTAGCTCTTGCTCAAAAAGACATTAAGAGGGGTTTAGCTTATTCCACAATGTCTCAACTGGGTTATATGATGTTAGCTCTAGGTATGGGGTCTTATCGCAGTGCTTTATTTCATTTGATTACTCATGCTTATTCCAAAGCATTATTGTTTTTAGGATCGGGATCTGTTATTCATTCAATGGAAACTCTTGTTGGATATTGTCCAAAAAAAAGTCAGAATATGGTGCTTATGGGAGGTTTAACAAAACATCTACCAATTACTAAAAATTCTTTTTTATTAGGTACACTTTCTCTTTGCGGTA